CAAGCGGTGGAAGACTAGGCTGAATCGAATGCCCTGTTAGAAAGTGAAGTGGAAGAATCTGCTGCACATGAGCTCTTTGGATAGGAATGAAGCCAATGTCCCTATCAATAGTAGAAATAGCCACGAGCACAGAAGGAACTGCTATTGAATTCCCTGCTACTGTTCTAGCTGTTGTTGGACTAAGAGCTGTTGTCGCCTTTTAGGTTGTTAGTCAAAATAGGTTGTTTGCAAATCGGATCAATGAGACAATGCACAGAATAGGTTGTTGTCGGCGTAAACGCTGTGGGACTTCTGCCTTTCCTTCGTCACCTTGCGTGCCTTATCCTATTGCTACTGCGACTGGTAATTGGCATTGTTTTAAGTTATGTGCAACGGCTGAGTCCATAGCCCCGGATTCAATAGCTGCCTATTCTTCCTAGCCAAAGCCTTGAAAGGTAACTGATGCAAAGAAGGAGCTGTTCTCTTTTCACGAATCCAACTGACATAGGGGAAAGATCTTGACTATTTAAGGTATCCCAATTCGATTAGCTCTGACACTAGGAAGAGTTAGTCTGTAAGACCTATAGGGCAATTAGACTGAACATGGCATGTCTGACTGATTTACCTCTATAAACCAAGGAACTTCTCGCATTGCACATAGGGAAGGTGCGGAGCGGTTCTTTATCTTATCATTGCCCTAAGGTTTGGAACTGAACTGCAAGTATATAAGAAAGGATATTGCTAAGAGTTAGCAGTCAAAGGGAGTTTGAACTGTGAAGGAATTACCGGTGCGCACAGAGGTGAGGGAGAGAATAAAGAGAATAGGCCCTTGACTATACGGAGGATAAGGAATTAGGCAGCTTAGGGACTGATTTCCTTTCTTATCTTATTGTTGAGACAGGAAAGCAGGCAAAGTCAAGCAGTCAAGCGGGTCGGCATCTATCTGCAGTAGGAGTAGGACGTAGCACATAAGAGGGTCTTAGGGATCGATGACGATGCCCAGAAGAGGATGTACAGTACGGTCTAATCAGTCCTAGCTTCCAAACCTGTCCTAGTAGGGAGGGGGATACTATATAGAGCTCTATGTTATCCATAAGAAAAGAGAGAAGGCTTGGTAGGAGTGCAGTATCGGTCGTAGCGTGCCAAGCCAGTACGGTACCAATGCTTTCTTTCTAATAAGAACCATCCCCTCGCTCAGTCCAATGGGTTCTCTATCTTTACTACATGGTATTCGTCGGCCTTTGGAAATAGTAAATCAGTTCCTTGCCTTCCCCAGCGTCGAAGGTGCGTAGCGCACTATTCGCTTTCAGTAAAGTAGTGTACACCGCCAACAAAGACAAGCAATACAGGGTCTTCAAGGAAGAGGTTAGGTCCCTTCAGAAGTGGCAGCAAAGCACTTGGCTAAATCATCATCGGCAGATCAAAGCGCAGTAAATAGAGTCCCAGGTGCAGGAGAGGGAAAGGTAGCAAGATCTCGGCCCAAAATTGACATAGGAGTGATTGAAGCGATTGGACAGCTTTCCTTAGCCTTAATCATATCCCTTCCTCTAAGGAGTGAAGTTTGAAGGAGAGAGAAAGCTCTTTTATCAAATAGGCTAGCTTCACTAAAGAAATTTACTATCAGAACAGAAACCATACTACCCGAAAGCATACCGCCCAAACAAAGGATACCATCTCAGGCATAGCAGAAAGCAAGGTCAACCAAACCAATCTACCCCAGCCACCCAAGCCAATATCGCCGACAAGGAAGGAAAGGCTACTGCCTTGGCTACTAAAGAAAGGAGTCTACCTATCACTAAGTGGGAAATGAACCCCGGTGCTAGCTTTTATCCTCCACTCTCTAACTAAAAGCCGGTCTAAAAAGTCTATTTTGGCTAAGTCAGCAAAGGGGTATGCTTTTCTTTCGAGCTAGGTAGTGAGCGGACTAACCCTAAAAAAGGAAGAGAGAAAGTCCCCAAGTTGCTCTTTCGTTTCCGAAAGAGTAGGGGCCGGTGCCGGATGATCTACCATATGGACATGGGCTTCTTGATCCATACAGTAGACAATCTCGACCAAACAAGAAGAGAAAGAATAAATTAGAAAAAAACCAGTTGAAATGGTCCAACTCAGATTAGCTACACGAACACAACTGTTCCTTTTTTTAGAGTAAAAATGAGACATCGAACGAATCAAGATCCATGATACGAAAACAAAAATCAGAATGAGTAAGAACAGGAGATCATAAGGTAGATTTATAAATCTAGAAAGATATGAAAACAATTGAAAACACCACCTGAAAAGCTTGATCTCTAGCAAAGTCGCTAAAAGGGTACAAAAGATAATCATGCAAAATTTGGACATCACCACAGCACACTTGGGTCTTTCGCTCCTTGCTCGCGGAGCGGCATACCAAAAAAAAAATCAAGAAGAAAATCCAGCCCATAGGTTATCCCTACAGCTACCTTGTTTTGCCACCGAGACCAACCACACCTATAATTCTACACACTAGCCCTCTCTTTTTACCTCTTTCATCCACTTTACAAGTTGACGGAAAAAGTAGCTATCGACACCCTTATCTGACAATTCGGACAGATATCCCAATAATGGAAGGGGATCTCTGCCATCGCTTCCCGTTACTTCGGTAATGACCCACGACCACTGTTGCGAAGACTGGGGGGATACGTATTTACCGTCAGCGGTCAAAGAGCGGATAAGGGTGATAAGATGCCTACGAAATTCTGTACACTGATCCCTTTCCGGATCTTTCTTTTTTTTTCGGTTTACCCCCACCGGCGTCACTCGAGCAAAAGGTGTCGGGCTTCTGTCATCACTTACGCTAATTCAAAACTGACTGAAAGAGTCAAGCTAAGAGTTGGGTTCCGGAGTGGGGGCTGAAGTCCGAAAAGGACTGAAGGAGTGAAGGCAGGCTAAGGAAATACCTGAAAGGGGGTCGGGTCTCATAATCAAAAAGCATGCAATCCGCCCTAATCAGTAAGGGTCCGGTGAAAGATCTTAAGGAAAAAGAGCCAACCCTTCTATTCCTCTCCCGAGCTTGAGCTTTCGCAAATCTCTGTCTAGCCAACCAATTACGCTTACCAATGAATGATATGGGTTTTCCAAATGCTTAGGCCTCCTTCGGTTCATCAAGGAAAAACCCTACCCTCCCTTTCTGTCCTTGAGGCTGGGTTAATTGAACTAATCAAAGTGTCGCGGAAGCCCCTACTACAACCTTTGTTTGCTCAGGCTTACAGGAGCTAACGTTGAAACGTCTCCCCGGATCGAGATTCGAATCTTCCGGTCGGGTCTTAAGGAGAGCAATCATAGACCAGGGGAGAAACCAGTTACAGGATCAGGAAGGTCCGAGCTGTCGTTGATATGCAAAACAGAGGAAAAGATATCCCTATAACCAATCTCACTTTTTAGGATTGTACCTTCGCGCACTCCTTTGTTCCACCACAGAGCATTACAAGCAAAAATATCCGACTATTTCTGATTTATAAGAGGGCAAGTCAATCGCATTAATAAACTTTCAGGAATTCCAGGAGCGGGAGAAGCTGTAACTGAAGCAGGAGAACGGGAAATTCCATTTCAAAGAAGATAGATGAATGGGGTACCCGATTGACATCGTAACCATTAACGAAAGAGAAAGGGCATTTAGAAGAATCTCAGAAACATGGCGATCGATTCGACCGATCAAGAACAGAGCGCGGCTAAGTCCTACCACTATTATTGCTTAAGCGCATTCATCCACATCCACAACAGAATCCACTCACTAAACTAAAGTCGAATAAAGTCCGTACGCTTGAATGAAGCCCTACCCCTACGCTTGAATGAACTCCTGAAACATCCACTTCAATTGATTCTACTTCATCTCCCCCAGGCACCCCTTTCTCTCCTTACCAGCCTGGACAAGACGGATGGGATGAAGGATAGCGGACAAAGCAAGCCAGCCAACAAAGATTGATCCAGTTGCTGTTGGGGACTTTCCCGGGGATGGGAGTCCTTCATATCATATGAGGATTCACCTCTGAAACTCGAAAGAGGGTCCTACCCTACGCCCGACAACAAGATTCGCACTTCGACTTACCATATGTGATTCGATTCTCGAACATCGATGCGTACATTCACGAGCCGTATCTACTTGATGACTCGCGCTCTGGCTTTTCATGAGTGGTTGGTAGGCCCCCCTTTCCTTTAGTTTTCGACGACATTTGGATAGAGACCTAACTTTATCCGAGGCTCCTAGGCAAAAGCGCTGTAGTTTGGATTTCCTTAAGTGTAGCAGCGATATCCGGATAAGGTTCATCTGTTGTCAGCGAGGTATTGAAGTAGACCCTGACTCCACCACATGAGAAGAAGCATACTGCGCCCCTAACCGTCGGCTTGTGAAGGCCTCCGTGCGCAGGAGAGCGCACTTACGAATATATCCATCTATGACATGTCGTCGAAAAAACAATGTTCAAAAAGATAGAAAGTTTTTAGGAACTCCTTGAAGACACCTTTGAGAACTAAGCACAGATATCATAGGCACCTAGCTTACGCATTCAACTAAAGTGCATTTTCTGTGGTTCTTGCTGGCCTGCGCATCTTCTCTAAGCAACCGTGTCTGCTCTGAACCCAATTGTTATATACCGACATACGCTTGCTCCCACACACAGGTCATGTCATCTCCCGCCCACCTATAATGCATTTCGAGATCTACAAGCAAATCCTATGCTTATGCCATGTTGTTTTCCCTAAGTCGCCTACCTAATCTTCCTATCGTGGATCTGTTCAGAGCCTATATACCTAAACCAAACTAGCCTGGTCAACTCCGACCGATTACACTCCCTTTTTTCTGAGGCTAAGACGAGCAACGACAGGCATAAAAAAGAAGAAGGGTACAGCACGACAGAGAGAGCCTAGAATACCGCCACCACTTCACCCGAAAACCATGTACGATGATGGAATTTTGTCCGTACAGGTAAGTGCTTTGAACTGGAACTGAAAATCTACCAAGCCCTATCCAGGAAAAGCGCATATTCTAGTTCGAGTACTAGTTCAAGCGCAGGAAGAAGCGAGAGTGACAGTGCCAGTTCCAGAGCAAGGGAAATAAAAGGAAAGCGAATAGGCAAGGATTGCGGGGAACTGAACTAAAGGTAAAGCCGAAGGGCTGGAATGAGATTATAGAAAGAAGATAGGTCAAGGATAGATAGAAAAGGAGCCGAAGTCCCAGAGCCGAATCAAGATAGTTATTTCTCAGTAGTAGTCTTCGACCGCCGTTGAAGTGCTACTAAGATAGAGAGGGGTCAGGTTTCCGATAGATAGCGAGATAGCGGTAGCCTAGGAGCCGTACGAAAGTGAATAGTATACCCGCGCCCTACGCTTTCCTAGAGGCATTAGAGCCTCAGGCAAAGAAGTAGTAGAAATGTCGGTAATCTATGCACCGAGACATAGATAGTTAGATGTCTATCTATGTTAGATGGTAGCTGTCTTTCTTGGGGATTGTCTGCTAACAAACCTGGCTTACATGCTTAGTGGATAGAACGGGGGCCCCGGCTGGATGACTAAGAGCGTAAGCAAATCATCGGATAGTGTTCCTGGTTTGGGCACAAGAGCTCGAGGCTTATCTGGCTAGCGAAGTAGGGGCTGGCGAAGCGTAGCGACTAGAAACGGCGGCAGCGGTTAGCAGGTATGATAGAGTCCCCTCTCTGTCTCTCTCTCCGACTTACGAGTTGGGTGTGTACGACATCGGCATAAAAGGGAAATGGGAAGAGAACGGGCTAGGCATGAGGGTACCAACTGTAGAAGCAGAAAGAGATGCAGGCATGACAGGGGAATTGCGAAAGGTAGGTAATAGAGAGACCATTCAAACATGGCTTTAAGGAAAGGAGGAATGACTTTAGCAGCTTGTCTCGTTCCGTGTCCGTGCTTGACTTATGCACTCCACTCGCCCCTATTTTCTCAATAGTAGACTACATGTGCCCCCCCAGCATAGTCGTAGTATACACTTATCCTCTACTCGCCTGGACCCCCTCTGAAGTCCTCGAAAATGGGCCTCCTATCTTTCAATCCGAAGAGAAGAGTAAGACTATCCTATTGATTTGATCTACCTAGGCCAGAAAGGGGTCTTCCCTGCCGTTAATCATTTGATAACTGTGGTTTTTTATCGTTATACGGGAGAACAAAAGCATCGGAATCTAGTTTATTGCAAGAAATTGCACTTGAGTCAGACCAAAAAACCGACAAAATAAATCTTCTTAGTTCATCTAATAAAGATGACTAGGGGGTTCATGCTCTTTGGAGCTTTTTTATTCTATTAGTCATTCAGTTCAGATTAAGTATAAAGACAAATAGATCTTTGGATTCTAGCCCACCCTCCCTTACATGCAGCCTCTTCTCTGCTCGTGGCTATCTTAACCATTGATTCAATTGGGCTAAAAACCTACTCAAAATGCCATTCAACCTTCTATTCCTCGTCCATTAAAACCCTTAGTGGATTCTAAACCTTGCGTCTTGCTACTGCTACTGCCTCTGTAGCACTAAGACTAGCATGGAATTCAATAGCAATAGCAGTTGATTCTATAGCAGTCTTCTATCCAAGAGCTCCTAGGCAAATAAGGGTTATTTCATTCACTGGTTATTCACGGAGAGATTGGCTTCATGCCTATTCTATTCACAAGAATGCCATCTAAGAGCCTATTCATGTGCAGCCTTTCTCTTATTATACGATAAACCTGCTGGTATTCAATTTACCTAGTCTAGCCTGTGAAAGCTGTCCAATTCAAAAAGTGCAGTCCCAGTCACGAAGAAAGGGAAACTGGAGCTAAGACTGCTTATTCCTTGTAACCATTCGACTTACTTACCCTCAAAGAAAAGGATGAGCAGAGTTCGTCCGAGACGAGAGGTATGGGACTTTGCTTTTCATTCCCATATCTATATCTTAGTTCCATTCCTTCGCTTTATATAAAGTGAATTTTTGAAATGTCTATAGGGCTAGAGCTGCGTTCGGCTGTGCGTGCACCTTGTCGATTGGGAAGAAATGTTTATAGGTAAAGCTATTGTTCTTTTTATAGATCTAAGATAGATGGGCGTGGTGATATGATAGGGTCTTTGAAAAAGAGAAATAGCATGAAAATAGATATTTACATACCTCCAATGCCATGTGAAAATATGTTCTTTCTTCAGTTTTGACTCTTTTCCCTGCCCCTGGGGTGAGGGCTTTAGCGGCAAGTAGAATCTCACTCTTATCCTTTTATTCCCCAAGATTGATTAGCTCGCCCTCGTCCTAACGTCCTTTCCTTATAATAAAATAGAAATCTATCATATCCAAGAGAAGATCTATTATTAGAATCTCGTAGAAAGATTAATTAGCTAAGGAATGGCTCCTATGCGGAATGATTGATTTAATAAACTTTGATTCTTCTTGGCCACTCTGAACTCTTGCTTTCAGCTCTTAAGAAGAATTTCCATAGTTGAATGTGAATAACTCGATTCTTTAAGTCCTTTCCCCGGTGCATAAGGAAGACTAGCTAGAAATCCTTCTCAGAGCGGAGGGACTGAGATTCTAGGAAGAAAGTTTTTCCCAAGGTTCAGCCCGAAAATTGGATTCGATTCGTAACCTTAACCTTACTAAAGCCAGGACCTTTTTTGCTTAGCCCAAGGCTGGTCTCGCGCTTAGCGTCTTCAAAATTGGCATTGAAGTGCTACCCGGAAGAATTGCCTCGATTCTTTCTTTGGATAGAGGTCGGAAGAAGCAGGCACACCAACCAAGTTGAGGGAGTCGAAATTGATTAGTAAGCTGGCCTGTGACTGTCCCCTTACTCTTCGTGAGACATAGCAACAGGATTTCATAGAAAGAAAGCATTCGCAGAAAAAAACTTCCTCACCGATCAAATAGCATCACATTCAGGAAAGGATTTCCCTTCAAATCAATAAAGTTTTTCCGAAAGAACGGATCAAGAAGTGGTGGTTAAGTCAGGGGATTCGCGATGCCATTTGTAGGGTCTTGCTGTTGATGGTACCTCAAAATGGGGGTGCTTGTGGAGAAAGAATTTAGGAAACCAAGCATGTAATAAGCGGAAATCAATACACATGAAAGTGTACACGAGTTTGGTAAAGCATTCACCTTTCGGTTGTACATCGACCTGTCGGGAAACTAAAAAGTCTCCCCCAAGCGTCCTTATTAGGTCGGCATTTGGCTCATTCTATTTTTTTAATATGTATCTTGCCATGTCTGCTGGTATAACATAGATGTCTTCTATGGCAATAGCCAATCAAGAAGCCAAGCCAGCATACCGGGCGAGGAAGAATGAATTCAATCTTTTGCTCTTCGAGAACTCAAAACGAGTGGGATTCGACTTACCTTCCTTTCCTGCTGACAGAATATATCTGCAAGCTGTGAGCCAAGGAAGCAAGCAATAGCTCTCTTAAACTGGCTTCAATCAATGGGAACTTCACTCAAAGCATTACCTGCCCGATTGGGACATCTCACTTAGCTGCATGATTGGCATCCTAAGATAAGAGCCAGGAAACTTCTTAATCAAGAATGCCTTTAACACCTATATCCCAATTTCGTTGGGATATTCTAAAATAGCCAAGCTTTCTATCCAGCACTTCATTCCAAATGCCTGAGGTCTGTCAGGTACTTAACAAGACTGACGATGAGCGGGAAAAGTATAAGAAAGAACTTATCCTACATTTCCGGGAAACCTACACTCCCCCCCTTATCCTTTAATTAGGGAAGGGAAGAAGGGGCCTAAGCACGAAGTACACTTGAGTGGCAAAGGAAAGCGGGATCGTACTGCGGATACGCGTAGCTCATTATCATTATAAGTATAGGTATCTATACAGACCTAGGAACTTGCTTGCCAGTTTCATTTATTTAGCTTAGGGCATCTTTCTCCACCCAGGTAATTTAAGCAGTTAGTTAAGTTCCGAGTCGGGCATGGCCCTTATTCTCCCTTCAGGGAAAAGAACTCCGAATCAGTTCTTCCTTACCAGGCATTTCTGGCTTTAGGAACAGGAAAGAACACTAGCTCTTAAACTGTATCTGCTTTGAAAATAGGGGAAACTTAGACTTTATTCAGCCATTAGGAACTAACCCATTTTTGGATTTCCCGATTTACCTTCTTTGCCCGGAAGGAAAGACATAAGGATTACCCTCCGTTAATGTGTGACTCTTTAGGGAAAAAAACATCCCAAAATTCCTAATGGATTCTTACTAAATACTAAAAGAACCGGCAACTCCAACTGTAGCAGCGGTTATTGCCAAGAGCGTCAAGGCTTAGTCTCAAGCAGCCTATTCTGTGTGTGGGTTAACTATTTATTCAATTGCGCAAAGAAGCCTAGTTGTCCTAAGAGCTGATTCTAGAACTGCTTCAATTCCAAGAAGAGCGCTTACGAAAGCAGCTTTTTCTTTCACAACTCTTTCTATCACAACCGATTTTTCCTCATACGGATCTAAGCTCTCGCAAGTGCCTTCCCTTCCTTCTTGCCTATTCGATAGGAGCTTGCATTCTCTGCATCTAAAGGGGGAGTTATTTTATATTAAATAAAGAATAGTTGGCATCAGTGTTATCAGTGCATCTATGAATCCAACCTTCCCTAAAAGTGGGAAGGGATAAACTCCGATTCCTCCTTGCAATGGTTATTTCGGATTCTGTAAGAGCTAATTCTATGGTACAAAAAGGCTATGAAGATTGTATGCTTTCCTTTACACCTTCAAGCTTGAAGGTTCGCGAAAGCAGTTCGGTGATTGCAAAGTACTCAATCAGGCCCTATCTCCTACGCTACCATCTGTCTTCGATTATCAAATTGATAGTTAGAGGGAATTAGAGATAAAAAGAACTCCTAAAAGAAAAGCACGCATGAGAAAGTATACGATAGCACCATCTCTTCCCACTACGCGCTAAGAAGGAAAAGAAAGGAAAGGACAGACAGCAGGGAAGGAGATTCTTTGAAAGCCTACTACTCTTTGGCCCCTTGGCTAGCTTGCTTGCATGGAATGAATAGGCTTGCTGACTGGCTTACCTACTTGAACTATCAAGCATAAAGCAGAGAT